GTTTGAACGGGCGAGTGACTTTAGGGTTCCACAGGTTCCAAAGGCTAAAAGCCGGAGTAGTTGATCCAGTAGTTCTAAATATAGATAGAAGAATCCCGAATGAACAAGCATCCACAAATGTCGATTCATTCAAGCAAGAGAGTGCAACAATCCTTTCCTTTGACACTGGTCCCGTAAACGAGTGAAAAATACCTTGTACAGTTTCCCCTTTCCCTTTCAGCCAGTCCAAGAGTTCAGTTCACTCGAAAGCGGGTAGCCATTAAGGAAAGCGGCTGTTGGATATTTGGTTTTAACCGGTTGCCCCACCCCTTATAGTAAGTACTGGTGAGAGGGAAAGAGCGCTCCTGCCCTTTACCCAAACAGTACAAGAATGGCAATCCACCTATTGGTGTGCTGCTGCCCTCAACCGACCTGATCGTCCCAATCCGGTTGTCCTCACTAAGAACAGATCCACAATCTCTTATCTAATGAATATGAAATTGCTATATAATATTCCTTTGCCTAGCTGCCCATTGCTAGAACTTCCAGCGCTAAGGTGGTTGGTGTGGTAAGGCAAGCAACTCCTCTTTCCGAAGAAGAGTGCCTGCCCGAGCTATCTTAAAGTAAAGCTCTCTAGGTTAGCTATAGGTAAAGTTCTCCCAGAGCCGGAGACACAGGCCGCTACTCCTTCAGAAACCGGGAATCCGCAAGGAAGGATAGGACACAGAATAAAGACCTAAAGTTGTTCGTCGGATGAAACCGAGAACCGAAAGATGTCTATCAAAGAGCGAGAGGGGCTGACTAGACGGCTGTCAACCAGCTCTGAAGGTTGCAAAGCCTTTAGAGTGCCCCTGAACGGAAGGAAGGAAATATATTTAGAAATCTTTCCTAGCTACCGGGGAAGGGGAGAGGAGAACATAAGTAACCATCAAACTATAGAACCTCACCTCAAACAAAGGCCCTCGGAAGAGCCTGAAGTAGAGAAACCTACAAATAAATAAAAGAATACCTGTCAAAAGCTTCACCTCGGTAAACCTTTGGAATAAAGATCGTCGAGCCGCCGACAACTCCCAGGGTTCACTAAAACAGGGGATACTCCGCGAAAGACTATTGAGTGACCTGTCGAGCTGATCCGACACCAAGTGGGCCGCACCTCTGAGGACTCAATATGAAACAGAAAGGTGTTCCTTTAAGCCCTAAAGTCGTCCGCTTTCTCACCGGTCGCAGAAAGTCTTTTAAGAAAAAGGCTTCCCTAAATTTTCGTGGCATCCGGATCGGGATACCCCGGCACGACTCAGACTGGCCCCTTTGTTTCGGGGTACCGCCGTTGTCACGGAGCATGGGAAGGACGCGCGGCGATTACCCCGAAAACCTTCGCTTGCTTGGAGGCATCTGGAGGCTCACGCAGCACAACCGGCGAGCAGAGCCAAGCCCAACCATTACAGTCAGGAGACGCGTGGGCGTGACGTCCTGGAAGCGGACGTGTAAAGCATATCGCTTTTCGCATATCACTTATCCCGGTCACCCCTTCCATCCAGAGAAGGTAAGTTCAAAGCCTAATTATTTCCTTTTCTACTTATTCACATCCTCACTCGAATAAGACAAAAGCCTTCGAACTTACAGCCACTACCCCAAACATCTTTCTATGACACCCTGCCCGACATCGTCACGAGTAAGCCCCCTTTCTTTTTTTTATGTTTTTCAATCGCCTTTGTTTATTGTGAATCCGTTCGACATATATGCCTTCACTCGGGCCTCAAAAAAGCAGAGAAATGTTGAAGTGACGTCCAAGCCCGTGGTCGCAATGCCGCCTCCACGCAAGCCCTCGGTCACCGAGCCGACCTCGTCCGCTCGGAAGGACACAACCTTGGCCAGCCTTCCGAGTTCTACCCCCGCTACCACAAATATCACAGCCCATACACCGCTCGAGGGTACCTCCGCTCCCCAACTGAGCAAAATGGAGCAAATTCGGTTGAGGCCCGGGAGATGAGGGAAAGGAGAGAGAAGAAAAGGGAAGGTTCTGCTGAGACTCAAGTCCCCCTGCCGGAGCTCCCCGAACCTGAAGTGGAAGTCGAGGGGCTGCTCAGTGAGAAGAAGCGTCAAATGATTTGGACAGTTGTCGCGCTGGCGGAGCAGGGAGCCTACAGGGAAGGTTGGGGCAATGAGGAGCTAGACGAGTATCTGCAGAACCTCTACCCCATCGACTACATCTATCGCTGAACCAACTGAACATCCACTTGAAACGGCATAATCATCAGAACCGACTGCAGCTTCATTGACTGAATGAACTGGTGCCTATACCTTTCTAGGCTCCTGGTGCTGGCTGTAGCCGTGGGAGGTGGGGGCTCTACCAAAAAGCATGCAACGACACAATCAACAGGTGAGCCCTTACCCGCACTCCGAGCAGGTGGGTATCGACAGACACAACGACTTAATCAACCGGATCCACCGAAGCTATTTCCTCTAGACAGAATGAGGCTCCCGTTGAGAGATCTATTAGTGATTGGGCCACCCCTCCTGGCAAAGAAAGAAAGGCAGGTTCAGGCGATTGATCAAAAAAAGATTTCCTTCCCTTTCTTTATGACAGAGCAATTGAATGAAGCGGTGCGGGGCCTATAAGATTATGAATAAGCTATTTATTCTCCGTCCTTTTGAATAAAAAAACCTTCGGAATGATGGTAGTAGAGTAGTCGATCTGATCTCGCGCGCGGGCGGATAGAAATGCCTATAGATGAGGTAGGCGAGGGTAGCTTGCCGGCAAAAGGCGTGTATGGTAGTCTTTTGTTTGATGATAACGGGAAGGGCAATTGACTGCAACCTTTTTCGGCCTATTGGCTATTGGGTGGGGGCAACTGGAGGAAGACAGCACGGGGCAAAGCAAAGGGCAGAGCTTCAAGTGACTTGTTAGGGCTGTCGAAGAGCAAAGAAAAAAGTCACTCGAAGCTCCTCTCCTTAGAGTCAAGTGGCTTTCAGCTCCTCTGGCGCGCCCTAGCCGAGCGGTCCTCGCCTGCACAAGCAAGCAGATTAGCTCCCTCATTCTCTTATTGTGCCGGCAGGCCTGGGCGAACGAGGTAGGGTTAGATTAGATGGAGGAGGACTGCGAACGTCCGTCCCATGAAGCGCCAGGGAACCATGCATTCCTCCCGGGCTGGGCTCTCGCGTGTCCGGGATCCGATCAGATCTACCAGCGACCGGTTTACGGAACAAGGAGTTAAGCAAGGGCCAGGAGATTGATAAAAGAACCTGGCCGAAGTCAGTCTTGTGTTCAATTCCGCGGTTGGAAGGATTTCTTTCTGCCATCTGTCTTTCCCTTCTCTCTCTTCTCTTAGCAAAGGTAGGTTCAAGTCAAACTTTTTTTTGGCTTGCGGGCTCGGGGACTGCAGTCAGCTGCTTCCCTTGTAGTCGTCAGCTCGTTCTTGACAGATCCGATCGGGTGTTCATAATCTGGAGTAAAAGGATTCGAACCTTTGCATGCCGGTACCAAAAACCGATGCCTTACCACTTGGCTATACTCCATAGGCCTGTTTTGGACGGTAGGAACGGGGAGAGGGGGAAGGGAGAAGCAGGGCTCGAAGAACGAGCCGTGCAAGGACGCGGGGATATAGCAAGTAAGCAGCAAGGTTCTCCCCTTAGGACCGACTACAACAAGCTCGCGACTCTAATAGAAAGAAAGGGTAAGCTCTCTGCTCTATTTGCTTGCAATGCTATGCCTATCAAAGTTGGCGAAGGCTTCTGTAACCTTAGACTCGTTACGCTCTTCGACTGAACTCGTTGGCTCCGCGTCCACCGAAAGTCGGTAACCTTCGTCACCGTCAGCATTTGGTACTCTCTCGATAGCTTCAATAGTTCACTGAAAGCCTTTGGTGTAATAAACCGCAAGCCCTTCAGAAAGAAAGACATAATATAATAATGAATTAATTAATAAAAAAAAAAAAAAAGGGTTGGTTAAGAACTATTGACTGTAAACCATAGCAGTTACAGTCACTCAATGGAGATGTTCGCCTTTGTTTGGAATGAAGATGGATGAACAGGCACTTGAGCCTGGAACTGATGAAATTCGGGGAAAACATGGAAGCGGTCACTATACTGGGGGGGCAAGACATGACCGCGACTTAAGAAAAAAGTACCCTTGAAAAGACTAAAGGAACGGGGGAATGACTACCTGTAATAAAGCACAGGCTAATACGAGCCGACCAGAAGAAGCAAGGCTTAGATTACCAGATCCTGGACACAATCTTCCTAGAGATGGAGAGCCCCTTGCCTCGCCTTTTTGCACCTATCCTTCTTGCTTGCTTACCTATAGCTCTCTTGTCTTAGTGACTCTTCCTCTTTTCTAGGTTTTTTTTCTGAGTGTTAAAACGATAGATTTTTCTTTTGCCAATGAATTGGATCCGCCCCGATTCGATCAATAATGGGATTCTTGGCTAGAGAAAGGTTCTGTGACATGGACGCCCAGCCCAACTCGGTCGGTCGGTTGGCCCACCTAACAGATGATGAGATTCTCGATCGATTTGATCGAATTTCAAAAAGTCTTTCTCACTATTCAGAACAGTGGAGCTTTCGATCAAGATCTTCTCGCCTCACCCGTTTGGGCTCTCGCTCGAATCGGAACCTTTATGCGTTGGTAGGCTTTCGACTCAATCTAATAGCCTACCTATCGGGCGCCAATAAAAGAGAAAGTTTTCGCATGGGCTCATCATCTGATGCAGAACCGATGCGAGAGGGAGAAGCGGGGATTGATAGCTTTCAAGAACCAGTGGAAAGGAAAGACTTCTTCCCTGCATTCCTTCCTTTCCAAAAAAAGGAAATTAGTTTGGGCTGGCATAGGCATAAAAGATTTGATTGAATGAATGCCACCTTGGTAGTTTTCAAACAAATCCAATGTTGGGCCAAGCCTTGCCAGCCGGTAATAGCCGAAGGCAAAAAAGGGGGAGATAGGGAAGAGGAGATTAAGGATAGTCACTCCACTCCATAGATAGTGCACACAGATTCTTCTTTCATTTTCCATTCCTTTCGGGTCGGAAACGCGGGCTGCTAGTGGGGCTGTGCCCATTCTCCCTCTTCTTCCGCTTTACAACCGGAATAAGGAACCTTAGAATTCACCCTACCTGTCGATGAAAAAATGGGATTTGAGAGGAGCTGAAAGCCACTTGACTCTAAGGAGAGGACCACCAGCTAGCGGATCAGAAAGATTTGTATGGAATGTCCTACTCCTGCCTGAGCTTTCCGATCAACCAATCCCCTATTTCAGGGACATCTGTGTTAGGTAGGCCCAGGGATCACTGATTAGTCGAATGAGCCCATCTCTCTGGCCTATCATTTGTTGGTCGATCCGGCTGGCGGCTCCTGCATCTCCTGCCTCTCTATGGGGGCCCCTTTTTTTAGACTAGTTTGCTGCTAGGAGTCCCTAGAGTCGAATTAATAATCAATAGAAGTCCCAATAGAAGTTTACTGACCTGGCTCTTCAATCGACGATCTACTGCTCCCTCTTAATAGCAGATGCCCATGCTTTGATTCGAAAGCCCTAGCCAGTGATGAATCCCCAGGTATTCAGTGTCTGGTTCGATAGGACCAGGAAGAGAGGACTCTTTTTTTCCTCCTCCCTTCAGTCCAGTTTGAACCCGTCCCAACAACGAACACCTTCCTACTGCAAGGTGAGGCTCTGCCCTTCCCCTAGAATCCACTCCGGGTCGGAGGAGCAACTAGTCAAACTTCTTGAGCAGCCGAGATATTGAACAACGAACATTTGAAACAATTCCTTGCCTCACCCTGAGATGAGAGGGAAGGTCGATTTGACTCGAATCCTGGACCTGATCTTGAATCCTACACCGGTTAATGATGCGATGGGGGAAGTTTTTCTTTTTTCATCAATGCTGGCCCAGTCGAGGCTCGTCCATGCCCAATCCCGATGGGCCTTCGATTTGCCCCTACCCTAGCTCTATAATCCACCCGTCTTCCCCAGTCCCTGAAAGCCCTCCGGGGGCCTAGCCCTCTTTCTCCACTCGAGTCTGAAGTTCAGCAGCTTTCATCGTTGACGAACACCTGCGCTAATAAGACAAAGAAATGGAGAGTCTATGCCTTGAATGAATCAGTAACAACGGATTAGTGGAATGAGGGATCAAGAGACGGATAGGGAGGGAATGGCCTATCAATCATTGGTTGACCTTCCCTTGAACCAGTCACGGAGCTCTCAACTGAGTTGTTTAGGTTCTGGAATTCCATCTCTAGTTGGGGGTTTCGATTCGAAAAAATGTGGTGCGGGTTCATCTCTCTCGACCAGTTCAGGTTCAAGGGAGGGTGATCGAGGGGACCCAGACTTTCGATCTCTTCTCTATGGCGGGAGCTTTCGTATCAAGAGTGTGTTGGGGAGGCCAGGGAAGATGGATTGGATCGAGAGGCGATGCTTATGCCTCTTCTTTATCGATAGGATTCCCATCATTTTCAGTCTACGGCGAAGGAGACAAGGGCGAGGCACCGAACATGTTCTACCCTCAACCTCCATCCGTCATTAGTAATCTCAATTCGCTTTTCCTATTCACTAGTACACTGCGCGCTACAACTAGCAGCCCCTTTACTAGGTTGGGAAAAGGCTAGCGCGCTAGCGCGCAACGGCTGATGAAAAGCCAGCAACTTGTTAGGAGTCAGTTTTGGCTTGCCCCTTTCCTCTTATTAGTCAGATAGGTTTTCCACCCTATACAAGGGGCTGCTTGCTGCTCGCCCCTATCTCTAAAGTGGCTTATGCACGGAACTTGTTACCACTAAACGACGAAGCCAGGAGCGGAAGGAGGGACTTGAACCCTCAACCTCAGCCTTGGCAAGGCTATGCTCTACCATTAAGCTATTTCCGCCAGCTAGGGTAGTGGCGAAGCACTACTGAGCAATTCACGTATCACTTGATACGGACGACTTCTGTTTTTCCGCCGGACCACAGTCTTGACCTCCGATCGAGCTACGAACACGAGTAGATAGGCGGTTAGGGGGGGAGAGGGCCGGCTGGGCCTGCCTTTTCAATCAATCTCCGGCCGCTCAGTGCCGCTATTGGTACGAGTTGTAAGGAGTCTTGGTCTCGAGTCAAGCTGGGGCGTCATTTCATTCTCGTAACGGGAATGAGTGCACCGCAAGACCAGACAAGTTGCTCCCTCGCCTCGCAGCGGCGGCATCTGTCTTTTAAGTCATTTCCTAAGACGGCTCCTCTTATTCTACGATAATCCAAGCTGCAGCGGCACCTCACGAACTTCTTACTGGGGCAGTACTATAATAGGCATTTGCGAGTGTTTGGATGCACGTGTTTTGTTCATATTCCTGCGCAGTTAAGAGCAAAATTGTCCCCAAGGCGACCACTTGTGTCTTTCTTGGATATGCTCAGTCCGGGTATATATATGCTATGACGTGAAATCCAAGAGAGTCGATGTATCCTTAATGCTCTCTTTAATAGGGTCGCCTCATATTTTCCTTAACCTAATTAATCAGCCCCGGGGGAGAATGATGATGGAGATGTATTGCGGCCTTCTCCTGTTCATCAACTCGAACCTCATTCTTCTGCAGTTGATGTTACGGATTAGCCTCACTCTTCAGGCCAGCAGCTTTGCTCAGCATTTTCTGCCGATTGTCAGCCTGTTCAGCTGACCTCAGAGGATTCCTGTCACCCGGCACAGCATGTTTATTCTCGGCGGCGATTACAGTCTCTTTCCCAGGGTCAGGCTACTCCAGAAGATCAGCAGTCTAGCCCAGTTGCTTCCCTTCCAGTCGCTTCCTCAAATTCTGGATCCCGCTCTCAGCTTCGTCGATCCTCTCAAGTTTCTTATCCTGTTGAAGGCTTATGAATCGTTTTCCCCAAAAGATCGAGCTTACCTCATCTCAGTTCAATCTTCTCATGAACCTGAATCATTTGCTGAAGCCTCCAATCATTCTTGCTGGAGAGATGCTATACAGGAAGAAATCAATGCCCAGGAAAAAAATAATAAGACTTAGTCTCATTGCCTGCAGGGAAAGAAGCCATTGGCTGCAAGTTGATTTACAAGATCAAGCATAAAGCAGATGGCTCGGTAGATAGATCCAAGGCTAGATTAGTAGCTAAAGGATTCCTTCAAGAATATTGAGTCGAACCCCTTTAGGGATAGGGAAAACATTTGCTTCAGGTTGCTAAACACCATTCGTGGCATTCTTGCCTTGGCTGCAATCAAAAGGTGGCCTTATTTCAATTTGACGTGAAGAATAGAATGCCTTTCAACAACATAAGGGAAGGGGGCAAGAATAAGTTTCTATTCAGCCTCCTCCAACTCCAGGCTTCTCTTCTCCTAGGAATCCTAACTTGGTATGCAAGCTCAAGAAAGCGATTTATGTTACGGCCTCCGGCAAGCTAAAGCAGGCACCAAGAGCTTGGTTTGAAAGGTGACAGCAGCATGTATAAGAGCCGAAATAGGAGTAGAGGAAGGAGCCGGTTTTCAAATAAGTAAATCGGATCATTCAATGTTTATAAGGAGGTCGACATCAGGTATTGTCCTTCTTCTGCTTTATGTGGATGACATTGCTTTCTCTAGTAATGACTTAGCTTCGATAAATGAGCTTAAGAGAAGATTAAGAACCCAGTTTTATATGAAAGATTTAGGAGACTCAAAGTCTCTTCTGGAGATTAAAGTGATGAGGTCGCAAAGAGTTTTGGAACCCAGTGCAAGTATTCATTGGATTTATTGTCAAAAGCTGGTCTTTCTGCATGCAAACCGGAATAAGATCTAAAATTAGCCTCAGATGCAGGAGAGCTATTGGATGACCCATCTACTTGCAAGGAGACTTGTTGGGACTCTTTTCTACCTGACTAATTATCGCCCAGACATTGCTTACACTTACAACATAGGAGGGAGTGATCAGCCGATTTTTATATGGACAAGCCGAGATCATCTCACTTAGAAGCTGCTTTTCGGATTCTGCGATACATCAAAACCTCACCGGGAAGAGGTTGATTCTTGTCTACGTCATCCTCTCTTCAGCTGTCTTGTTACTATTATACTGATTTCATTAAGGCAGTAGATTATTCTGATTGGATTTCGAACATCGTCCCCATGCCCAAGAGGGATGGACGTGTTCGCGTATGCATCTATTTTTGAAATCTCAATAAAGCATGTTCCCAAAGATGATTTTCCGCTGCCGAACATTGATTTGCTTGTGGACAAGACTATTGTGAAAGTATGCCTACTACTCTTTTATGACGATTCGAAATTCTCGTCGTCGGCTTCCTCGAGGTAGAGTTCGTTTTGTAATAGGAGCCCCGTTGGGCTTTTACGGAGCTTGGCCTGCTTTCGCATTAACTCACCATTTGGTGATTTGGTTCGTAGCAGCCCAAGTATATCCAGGAGTTCCTTTTACACGCTACGCTATCCTCGGCGACGATATCGTCATCGGAGATGAGCGGGTGGCTGAGCGTTATCGCGAGCTAATTTCGCCACTGAATGTTCCATTTTCGTTAGAGAAATCGTTAGTATCGTCAGTTGGTGCTTTGGAGTTTGCTAAGCGGTTCTTCGTACGCGGAGTGACTAAGGACTTTTTTCCTGTCTCCTGTCACATGTTAAGATCCTTAGTTAGTTCCATATCCCTTGTTCCTGTAATGAGGGCTATTATGTCTAAGGATCTTCCATTGTCGTATCGTTTACGGGAAGCTGGGTACCGGGTGTATACTCGACGCACGGCGCCTCCTAGGAGACACTGGAATCGGCATTTCCTCGTCTTTCACTCACCGAACGGTGTGTGTCCTCTCCCCTTTTGGATCTGGTTAAGCGCAACCACTGGTAAACACTTAACCTCTTATCAACAAGGTATGGTGAGGGGACCTGATTAGGCTCTTGACCCCTCGATTCCCGAGAAACTCGGTGATCTCGAAGTTTTTCGAAGCCTGGTCAGAGTACGACTGGTTAGGGGGGCATGGGTTTTGTCCGAATGGATGAAGTCCATTCTCTCTTACTGGTCTTGGTATTACACTATCGCGGAGGAAAAAAATACTCCCATTAAGGCGCTACTTAGCCCGTAGGTTGTGCCACTGGTGACTAAGCATACAAAGAAATTATATCATTTTAATAATAACTAATAACGGCGCAGTCTTCCGGTGTTACGACCTGGTGCTCTCTTGTGAAGAGCCAAAAGCTCTTGACGTAGGGAGGTTCGGTCCAGTCTGTTCACCTCAATTTGCGCCCTATTTGAGACTAAAGCAGGCGGGGTGGCGACCTCGTCTTAAGATAAGATATAGGCAATAAGACTTTAAGCGCACCTGAGCGCCTTTGCCCATAGAGAATACTGGGGACGAAAGTCTCTGGGGGGGGTTCTATGGAGCAAGTCTCCCATTGCTTTCGCAAACCAGTGGGGACAACCCCCCCAAAAAAGGAGTTTTCCACGCGGCGATCTTTATTTGAAATATGAGCCGCTAAAATTTTTCCCTTTTGAATGTATTTACCCCTATGAACCTGATGCATACAAGTCTTTCTGTTTGTTGGAAGGCTTATACATAATACATAACCAAAGGAATGCTTATAGTGTATCCATTGCCTGATAAAACGATCTTTTCCGGTAAAAAAAATGATCTTTCCCTTGTGTTCGGCTATAGCGGAAACCCCCAAATCTAGAGCTTATGGTCTTAAGTTCCAACCCAGTTCCAACAATGCACTTCTCGGCACATCATCGGTAGGGGAAAGCGGAACTGCTTGACGCTGTATACTAAATACAACAAGCCCGATTCGCATCATTATGCTCAATAAAAGGAATGAGGGAAGCTAAAATAAAAAATATTGGAAGGAAGGGAAAATTGGAAGATGAATCTTTTCCCCGGAGCTGGAACAACTTGTTCTTCCTGACCCGATTCAACGCCAAAAAATTTCTTGTCCCTACCATAAAGTATTCATATTTCCTGAAGAAAGCATCTGTTCCTTGATCTCTAAGATATTTCATAAAACTCTGTATGGATCCTCAATCACCAATCCTTGCATGAATATGGGTTGTGCTCGAGAGGCTATGAATCGATTGGACCTGCCAATCGAATGAATCGTAACACTCGTAATGATCGACTTTACGAAGATTCCATTGGATTCCGGAAGCTCGTAGCATTGGTCCGGCACAATTCCCAAACTTAAGAAGCTGGGGGCGTGCCCGCCGGCCCCTGACCTGCCTCCGATTACTGAAAGTGAATTCGTTTTCAATTATCCTAAGCCGGCCTATCATTCATTGGTTAGGGTTAGGGAAAAAAGCTAGCTGGAAGTAATCTCTTCTTCTCAGTGAAAGCTAAAGGCCCTGGTATAGTAGGAGTGTGGTGCGTGCTCTCTTTATTCTGTAGATGCGCTCCTGGGAAGGGAAGCCAGAATTTTTGATGTAGATCGATCAATCCCGCCCTGTTCAAGTGATCGCCCCGAGCCGAGCGAGATTGGAGACCGCCTTAATGATTGTTCGTAATGGGCCTACCATTTAACGTACGTATGTCATCTAGTTTTTGTTTTTGTACCTTTGCCGTCCCTCAGCCCCTCTCCCACCTTTTCTATCTATCATTAGAAGTAGGGCGGGTGGCGTACCTCACTGAGCTATCGATCGCGAAGCTATCGCCCGGTTCAACCAACCGTCCGTCCTGGTGCCTTTGCTACTGATTTGACCGCTTCTCATCGTTAATCCGGGTTCACCTTGGCCCTCGCCCCAGAGTTCTTATGAAGACTCTGGTGGTGCATGTGTATGATAGGGCCCCCCATAAGCGCCAAAGATCGGTGATGTTGTCATGATAAGTGTGGGAAGTCGATAGTGTACTCGATGATTGAAGGACCTATCGACTTGCATTAACTTCCCGTGGCTAGTAGGGGGAACTTTAATGTAATTGCGGATCCATTAGAAAAAACTTGGGGGTCGGCCTCCTGACTTCAATGCCTTTATTGAAGTGATGAGCTTTGAAGATATGATTTTCTCGTTTGGATTATTTGATTGGGCTTTCAATGACAGCAAATTGACTTGGAGCAATAATCAAACCGGTCAACATTGTATCTGGGCCAGACTAGATAGAATCCTTTTGAATGGGGACTGCCCGCTTCTATATAAAAGCCGTTTTGCTTCCACCAGAGTTGACCATTTGCCTAGAGTATCCTCTGATCACTCTCCTCTAGTAATCTTCTTAGAAGATTATAATACTCGCAGGCCTGGGGTCTTTCGTTTCCAAAGAATGTGGATTCGGCATTCTGATTTTCACATTGATCTCAACCATGCTCGGGAAATCCTTTTCAAGTCTTCTCCAGGAAGATTGACTCGACAAATAAAGCACTGAATTGGCGAACTATTTCAGAATATAGAAATGCCGAAAACGAAGAAGGCCAATTTGCTCTTGAACAGAGTTGGTCTGCTGATAAGAAAACTCCGTTAGATTCGGCCAAGAGTAACCTCGAAAAACTTCTGCTTTACGAAGAAAGATAGAGAATAAGCACCTTGAACCAAATTCAGAACTTGTCTCTGTATGGCAGGAAGCTCTCAATTTATTTCATACATTACTTTCTTCTCAAGGTTCGGTGCTTGAAGATGAGATCCTTGAGACCATCCCCTCTCTAGTCACAGAGGAAGATAATAAGATGCTTACGAGCCCTCCTAATATGGAAGAAGTTCAAAAGGTAATTTTGAGCATGTCGGCGCGCACTAACCCAAAAAAAGGTCTCCCCTATCCTTTAAAGCCTGATGGCTTTCCGGATTCTTTTTATATAGAAAATATTGTTGGGATTTCAAAAACTTCCAGCTGGTCACCTTATTTCTTCGCTGAAGGTGCGATCCCCCGTTCCATCAATGCTACTTTCCTTGCTTTGATTCCTAATATTTTTATCTAGGACTACCTCTATTTTAATCTAAAAAAAAAAAATTTCTCATCTTCTGGATAGAGTATAAAATAAAGTGGTAGGAGATGAAAGCATTGTTATCCAGTGGGGGGCGGCTTATTTTGCAAACATGTTCTTTTCTCGATGCCTATACACCTTCTTGCAGGGATTCCAGTTTCAAAGGGAGTTCTTGACCAGTTGGAAAAAATGTTAGCTAACTTTTGGTGAGGCGGTGATGAAGACAAAAGAAAGCTTCACTGGATATTTTTTGATACTATGTGCCTACCTATTCAGGAAGGGGCTTTGGGTCCTCCTACTACAAGACACTTTCAAGAGCTTTCAAAAGCTTTTCGTATGAAGTTTACCTGGTCAATAAGAGGGGGGTACTTTCAATGAGAAGAATATCAGAGAGCCAGGGGTGGAACCAGAAATCAGTGCTAGCTCCATTTCCAATCCACCATTTTGAGCCCTTAAGTATTGGTGGGGTTGCCTGAAAATAGAACTGATTTCACTCTAAGTCCTGACAACCAGGTTTGGAAGCAGCAAACCATAGGGGCTTTCAGATAGTTTCTTTTGAAAAAAGCAGTCCAAAGTATGACTCCCTCTTATTGACCAGGCCAACTCCTTTACTAGTTATTTCTCCAAAATCATAGATGTGCTTGACGCACATGGAAACTGCTTTTTCAATGATATCGAAGCATTTTTGCCTCACAGAGTGGTTTATGATATCAGGAATAGTGGTATATTCACATCTCATCAGGAGGACAGGGGGATATGGAAAAAGAATCGTAGTGAGTCATTTATTCTCAAAGCTGGTTGGGAATCGATAAGAAATCGAACGGGCATTCAAGCTTGGACTCAATTTATCTGGGATAAAGCCATTCCTACAATAATTAGCATTTTTGCGTGGAAGCTCTTATTTGACTTTGTATGCGGGGATTTCAGAATCTGTTAAGGGAATAAATTCAGACGAAAGGTATAAGATTAGCAAGCAAATGCTTGTGCTGTTCGGAGCATGATAAATAAAGTATTGATCACCTCTTCATCAAGAGTGAGCTTGCTATGGAGGTTTGGAACCATTTTGATCGCCTTTTCAATATAAGATCCTTCCAAACGGATTCCATTCAGTCCCGGCGGTTTAACAGATCTCGCAGGAAATCCCAAGTTGGCTACGTCACGTCTATGCTTACTATTTTTTCAGTTTGGGAACTCTGGAAGGAAGGCAATAGCAGTAAATTAGAAAACCCAATATCTCAACCGGCTGCTATTATTCAACAAATTACGGACTGGCTGAAAGACTGTTCTCAGCTTCTTGACATCAGATCATCTTGGACGTTTACTGATTCTATTCTTCTGGATGCGCTCTACATTCATCAAGCTCGTAAACTCGCAATTGACTCCAAAATCATTGTTGATTGCTTCAATGAAAATAAAGAAGCCCCTAAAATTACCCATACCTAGACTCATGGTGGAGCTTCATTTCATCCAAATTCTCGGCTGGCCATTTCAAAATCGTCTATACATTTAGAGAAAACAACAAAGTGGCAGACTCTTTAGCAAACTTCGGCTGCGATTCTCAGTTTGACTATAGGTTTTCCTCTACAGCTGATCTTCCTCAACAAATTCAGGTTTTTTCTCTCAAAAAAGTGGGCTTATTGAATATCATATTGGTTTGGCTTTGTTCACTTTCATTTTATTAGCAGTAATGTTTTTGGCTGTCTTGTAGCTCTTTGTGAGCAGGTCTATGTACTTTTTTTTTATGGGTAAGGTTTTGACATCCTCCCCCTTAACCCCCCGGCGGGGGGCAGATGGAGTATTGACGAAGATGCTTGGGACTGAACACATCCCCCTTTACTTAGTAGGGCTTAGGAACGATGTTGGCAAATGATTGTTGAATATAGTTACTCACCTCACAGCCCAATTTCCTCTGTGGGGTGTATACCGGCCGGGTTGCTGCCCGGAGGACCAAACCTGACTGCTGGGACAAGCTTGGTATACTGTCTTCCCTTTATCAGCAGGCGGTATAGTCGCATTGCAATTATTCCACCAGTACGGGTCACTTTATCCGGATGTAACAGTGTAGTAGCAACTGCAGACGGGGTCGGCATGAGACGTCGGTTCTTGATTAACATCCTTTTGCCACTATCTTTCTTTCCGAAAAATGCAGCCCCTACCATTAGTCGTCTATGGAGATCTGGGATTCGGTATTGAATCAATCCAACATTTCGTTCGGTCACTTCAGCAGTCATAAAAAAAACCTAATTCTATTGAGTTGATTCCATCTCCTTGACTTTGTTCACATTCAGTAGCAGCTTGCTGGTGTCCTTTCAGGTCAGGAACTCCTGCAATAGGCAGCTAGCCTATTGGAAAAAGACTACTCTCATCCCTCTCCCGAGGTAGCTACTTTTTTTTTTCGTGCTTCTTAAGTCGATGTTGACCTGTATATAAGTCAGATGTTGGAAAGGGAAGCCCCCATAATATAAGCACTCTTTCAGTCAAGTAATGCCTTTAGAGCCTATAGTATAGCTGAGTAGCTAAGAGCTTCTGGTAATTTAAAAACGTAGGAATCGACTTGTTTTGCGTTAATGGGGCTTTGAGGGACGTCTTCTCTTTCCCTTATCAAGCAAGTCACACCTAATCGCCCTTGATGCCATCTTGATAACTGGACTGAATGTCTCATCATAGTCTATACCCTATTGCTGGTTGTAGCCTTTGGCTACCACGCGAGCCTTGTAGCGATCAATAGTCCCATCAGACTTTGACTTTCTCTTGTATAACCACTTGCGAGCCGATACACAAATTTCTAAATCAAAATTTAGCAGGAAAATGGGATGAAGCCCGCCAGAAAGCTTTTGACAAAATAAAGGACTCCATTCTAGTGCCTACAACGCCAGGAAGCCTTTATTACTATACCTATCAGTCACTGAAACCACTATGGGGTCTATGTTGGCTTAATACGATGAAGACAGACGGAAGTAAAGGGCCATATACTACCAACGTAAGAAAATGACTGACTACAAGACCAGGTATACCAATTTGGAGAAAACCTGCTTGGCTTTGGTTTGGGTAAGGCGGAAATTGAGGCATTACATGCTGTCTTACCCAGTACATTTAATAGCTTCCATGGACCTACAAAAAAAGTCTTTGTTCGAGAAACCCGCCTTAACGTAACGGGAAGGACCGCAAGATGGTTACTGCTTCTGTCTGAATTCGACATCACGTATGTAACCAAAAAGGAAGGGCGATAGCAGAACACCTTGCACCCTATCAAGGAGGAACATGAGTTTAAGGATTGCTTCCCAGACGAGGAAATAGCTGTCACAGAAGAGGAGGGCATGGAAATTTGACTTTGATGGCACGACTAATCAAAATGGGTACGGAGTAGGGGCATTGCTGATTGCACCTGATGAATCGCACACCCCCATTGCCATTAAGCGGAACTTTTAAGGAACTAAGAATACCACAGAAGATGGAGCATGTATCCATGGATTAAAGACTGCCTTGACCCTGGGAATATAAGAAATCGAAGTATTTAGGGATTCGACGCTTATCATCTGCCAAACTCAAAAGAAATTAAAAACAAAATATGAAAAACTTTTGACATACCATGCTTATCTTGAAAAGCTCACTGAGCAATTCAAGAAAATCAGTTTCTCTCCACTACCCAGAGAAAAAATAAGTTCGCGGATGCATTGGCAACACTGGCCTCCATGATAAACATTCCTGAGGGAAAGTCCGCCCAATCATGATAGAACAAAGAAGCAGCCCGGTGTATTGCAACCTAATAGAAATTTTTGAGTTGACTCCCGGCATGTTCAATAGTGATCTTTTGGCCATTGAAAGGGCACCCAACGGTAAACCATGGTTTACTGACATCAGGGAATATATTGAACACCAAACGTATCCCAAACATGCAACGGAAAATGATAAGAAGACAATCAGGAGGTTGGCAATGCAATTCGTTGCGCGGGGATGCGATTCGCCAAGCTGGGGCAAATCTTTCCCCTATCTCTAAAGGGGTTCGACTCAATACTCTTGTGTGTATCCTTTGGCCACCAATCTAGCCTTCAACCCCTCAACAGCTCCATCAGCTTTTTGTTGACTTTATAGACCCACTTGTAGCCCACTATTGATTTCCCTAGAGGAAGAGAGACTCAATCCCAAGTAGCAAACCATTCTAGTGCTACGATCTCTTTCTGCATAGAGCTGCCAGCAGGGTTGAGATATGGCCTCTGCAAAGGTATCAGGTTAAAAAAGATGGATGAAATTGCAAAAAAGACTCGTGGGAAGTAGACAGAGACTTAGTTGATACAAACCTATGAATAGGAAAACGAAGACGGGTGGATCTACGTACCCCGAGAATAGAAGCTAGAGAACCTAAGTCTGAAGAAGAGTCTTGGTTCGAAGTATAGGGAGAGAGGGAGACCACTGAATCAGTTGGCTCAGCTCTGAAAACTGAGTGACGAGAATCTGTCTTCACAAACCTGCGAAACTTCCCCTTAAGCTGATCAAGCTGCTGATCACTCTGGTCACCCGGATCTTGCTGACTCTATTAAATCGGAGAATTCTGGTGCTGTCTCACATAAACTCCTCAATAGTTCCACCCCTCCCCTCTAAGGGGAGACAAGGGAACATAATGGCCCACCATCACAGGGAATCTCAAAGCCCCGAGCTCCGTAGTAAGGCACATGTTCGAAAAAGGTGACATGTCGAGAAAGGTGGAATCGTCGTGTAGAAGGATCATTAACACTTGTAGCCCTTTTGAGAGGGGGGTACCCCAACCTCACTCAAGAAAACACATAGAGTGAGATGTAGGGCTCAGTTTGTCTTGTGCAGGAGATGGAATTTTAACAAAGCACGTGCATCCGAATACTCTGAGGTTTGAATAGTCATCTCTTTGAAAGAGAGTAAAACGCCCAAAGATAACGTGTAGAGGAGATCGCTCACCAATAATAGGAGCCATCGTCTTCTTACTCAGATAAGCGGCCATCATTAAATTGGCTTTACTAGGGATCCTATAATAGGGAACTTTCATTCCCAGTAGAAGTCCTCGAGCAACTTGCCTAATACTAATAAATAAGGGGAAGGCCCAACATTTTATATTAGTATAAGGAAGGCGCTAGCTAGCGCCCAACCTATACAAGGGCTTTCCACCTCCATTTGGTCGTGCTGCTATGATGTAACGTGCAGTCGTCCCAAGGCAGCAGGATGTATGGTATAGGGCCCCCTATTTTATCTCCCTTAAAGTCCTTTATGGATTTCGAGTCGGGAATAGAGCTGTGGCTTATTCGGCGCTATATCACAATTCATTCTCGGGCATAGCTGTTCACGAAAGGTGGCATGGGACATCTGTCAGCGGCGGGAGTCTTACATCCGAGCGAGAGGTCAGACCAATCCCATTCATCCTGGTCTGATCCGAACAGATCTTGTTGAATGAATTGATCCATTGTTGTATGCCCTACTTCTTAGTAAATTTCTTCCTACTCGGACCCGCCGTACTTCCTTTGACTACTCCTGAGATATAGTGGAAACATTTTGTTATGGTGGAGAGTGGGGAGTGAAAAGACCAATGCAGCAGAGAACGACTGCATGAATCGGAATCCACTTATTAAGACAGACGACCGAGAAAGAAAGGCTCCGCGTTCGAACATTGGTTGATCTTAGCTTAGCGTGCTAGCCGCTGCTTCATTTCGTATAGTGATAACGCTTTCTCTTTCTTAGCGCTCCGCCCCCCTTGTATAGTAAGGGCTACTTTGGTTGCGCGGCTTTCTCTTATAGGGTGACTTGACTCAGCTTGACCTACTTGACTCAGCGGTTAGAGTATCGCTTTCATACGGCGAGAGTCATTGGTTCAAATCCAATAGTAGGTAAAACCGACCGAAACCCCTGCTTTTGCCAGCATGACAGCAAGCACGGACTGGCAGCAAGGAGTCAATTGAATGATCAAAGCATCGGTTGCTTCCACCTGTGGCCTTCTTCGACCGCCTTGACACCTTAATATCAAGGAACCCCCCCTATTCCACAAGTAGGTGGAGACCTGGAGGGTCGGAAACCCCAACGGGAAACCTTTCACCGCGCCACACGATTCTTTCGCGAAGCGCTCTTTCCACTCCTGCCCCCGCAAGCAAAGAGGTTTCAAGATACCAGGCGACCAAGTGAAAAAAAAAAGCTCCGAGCAAATCTTCTAGAGAGCGTACCCTTAGTTTCGACTCTTTCTCTATTCTAAAAATAGAAAAAAGAAAAAGAAGCCAATTTTTATTCTATGGACCCCTTCCACCAGATTACTTTACTGACTGTAATTCATTCAAAAAGAGTAAAGGAACTGGTTTAACAAAAGGGCTCTCAAAAGTGATCTGATACCTTCTTCCCTTGGTCTGGGAGGTAGGTTATGTAGGCGACAACTGTTCATAGGTTGCTCGATCAGGCCAAATAACCGATTTTGAGTATGCCTGAGATTGCCATAAGACCTTCTCCCTCTTGGAAAGAGGCTAATCAAAAGGGGGCACTTTTTCCATTTTACTTTTTTGAAATTTTCCGCTTTCTTGCCTTATTATATTATGGGAGTACAATGTTTATGGATAGTATGTTGCATTGGTTAAAACTTTAACCTCACATCAGTGCCTAGGGCCTACTGAAGCGCTGCAGATCCTAGCAGAGTATCATGAATGAAGGCCTAAGTGATGCTCATCAGTGTCGGGACAGCGCCAAAAAACGAATAGATAGGTGGTTCAGTATAGTTTTAAGTAAATATCAAAAAAAGAGTTTGTTAATTATATACCATATTTTGATGGTTGAGTGACGAAGGAGAAGAGAGATAGCATCCCGACTGGCTAGCGATGAGGAGAAAAGAATCCCAATGTATGGTCCTAATTTAAACACGCCACCTACACGACTCACTACATAGGTTTAAGGAATGCAGGATAATATGGTTCCTCATCCCTCGATATAAAGAAGTTTAGAAGGCAAGAATGATAAGCATTCGGGCCTCTAAAGCAAGATTAAAGTGTCCTCTTGGATAAGAAGACCTAAAACACCAGTCAAGGGAAGAAGGTCGGTAACAAAAGGGAATCTTTCTTTTTCAGTTAAGTCTGCGCATGAATGATCCACTTGCCGCCGCTGACGTGACCATCTCCAAAAGATATGCCTCAATCTGTGGCAGATCAACTATAGGGGGAATGTGTTGGGAGACGACCTCCCGCCGCGGTA